GATTTGATTTGGTTGGGTCAGGTTGGAGTTTTTAGCCAGGCTCATGTTATGATTTTGTCTTCATAAATTGACTTGGGTATACCAAAGCAAAGGCGTATCACTAAATCTTTGATCATGGACAAGAAAAGAGTAAAAAGTCAGTCATTCATTCACACATAAAGATTAATGAAGAAGAATGGTTTTGTTTATCCGAAATTTGAAAATACCGATCCGATTGGATCCATTCATTGGAATAAATTAATGTTTTTATTTGGTTGGATTTTATGCCCCGAGGCGTCGATCTCCGCGAGCATGTGGGAATGTTTCAATTTCTATGGACCAATCAACCGTCCAGCCACAAGCATTAATTAGGAAATGAAAACTCTACAAAAATATATAGGGCTATACGGACTCGAACCGTAGACCTTCTCGGTAAAACAGATCAAACTTATTATTTTATTGATTGTCGAAATGATTCGAACTGTTTTAAAGACTCAACATGCATTTTTTTTGCATTGGGCTCTTTCATTAACTGATAGAAATATCAGCTAATCCACCATATTTTTTCTTGACAGGAAGATAATGAGATGGCTCCATGTGCTCTGATTCATTATTTTTATTATGATTCAGGAGCAATACCAAAGTGTTTCAAAGAGGAGTGACCTTGACGTAGGTCTGCCTCCGGCCTAGATCAACCTGACGAGTCTCTATCGCTACGCTCCAAGAGTCAAATATGATACTTCATACACCTTAAAGTTCATAGGGCGAAAAGAGGTTCTTTTGAGGTCCTTATACTCATATTCATTGTGCCTAGCATTGAATGGACTGGGTATTCACCTTATCAATTATCAAATCAATGGCGGGTTCTATTTGGCACCTGAATTGGTACCCAAATCGGACTGAACAAAATTTTTGTCAGGCTATTGTTCCCCCGAATCTATGGAGTAAGACATCGATTTCTCAATAAGATCAATTCTGTTGATTGCCCGATGGACCCCCCTGAAAAAGCATTGGCGCACGTGTAAACGAGGTGCTCTACCTAACTGAGCTATAGCCCTTTTCTCCTTTCATAGATATCTTAACATCTAGATAATTTATTGTCAAGATGGAGATTTCATAATCTCACATGATAGCTCTCTGATCCGTTTCCTGCCAAGGATTGGTATTGCTTAGAAGTCATATTCGATCTATAATTAGAATCCCCGATGTGTCCTGCTTTTTCTATTTGATGATAAAAAACCTACTTAACCCAGTGGTTAGAGTGTTGCTTTCATACGGCGGAAGTCATTGGTTCAAATCCAATAGTAGGTAGAACTTATTAGATACTGGAGTCGATGGTATCTAATAAGTTTTTCTACCCATCTTCTTTTTCTTTTTTAATTATTTAGCCTGAGATCTAGAAAAAATATAGAAATAGAACAAGGGTCCCTTTCGTTCGAATGAAGAAATAATAAAATATTGTTCCCGGATAGCTCAATTGGTCAAATTCGAACCAATTGCATCTTCGTTTGTTGCTTTGGGTGAATGCCCGAAAGAACCACTTGAAGTAATGAATCTTATTCTATTCAGTTATATTAAAAAAGGATTCCCAAGTTCCTTCCATCGTGTTGAGAATGAGAAAGCATTCATTCTTTAGTTCATTTCAAAATACTTCAATTGGTACGCGCAAGAAATAGGCCAATTCAGCAGCTTTTTGTTCAATTTCTCGTGGGGTCAAATTCTCATCAGTACGAGTCAAGGGAATGGCCCCCTGGCCTCTGATTTCCATATAAAGGACACGACGAGGATAAAGACCCTCTTTCACTTCCATTCTGATCGACTGGATATCTCTCATAAGGAATCGAAGGAAGATGCGACGATTTATTCCAGGAAATCCCCAACGAAAAATACACACTATTCCTTCTTTTCTATCGAAAAGATCATAACCACTACCTACATTCCACGAAATTGTGCACCACAAATAGGAACTAATAAACAGACCCGCGATCCCATAGAAAGACATCACAATACCTTGGGGGAAAAAAAGAATTTGTTGAGAGGGGAATAAGGATATCAGATTCCTACCAAGATAACTAGAAGTTCCAACCAATAAGAATCCCAGTGAACCTAAAAAAAGGATACAGGCCCAGCAGAAATTACTTGTTTTTCGAGACTCTGTTATAAGTTCTATCCATATACGTTCTGATTGCCAGTTCATATTAGATCCGGTTCCATTCTATTGGAATTCAGAGAAGAGAATGAGTCAAATTCATTCGACTTTACTTTATTTGTTTTGATACCGAAGTCACTCTCATCAACTAGCACCATGATGATGTAAACCATCAGGAGTAATTCATCGAATTGGTTAGATATAAAAAAATCACACCCCCCTTAGATGATCCGACTATGTATATCTACATACATATAGATACATTGACTTTCAATTTCAGATATTCGCGGATCTAGTAAAAAAAGCGGTTCAGCTATACCCGCATATAATATACAGGCTTTTATCCATATATCACGGATCCGCATGCATAACAATAACCACTTTTTTTGTGCTCGGAGGGATCCACATGTCGTACCGTAACCTATTCTACTAATAGATATCTTTATTATGATCCAAGTCCAAGTGTTAAAGTAAATTGATGAAATTTGATCCTATCGGATCTAAAGAATCTTGTTTTTTTGGACATGAAGAAATAAAGAAGCCATTGCAATTGCCGGAAATACTAGGCCCACTAAAGGCACAAAAATGGAGGGGAAATTGAGATCTGTCATAGAATGGGTACCTCGATTTAATATTTGTACCTGTTATAAATAGATCTTATGATCAGTATATCTATTATAAGTATAGAATAAGTGCAAGGAATATAGAACTAAATGAAATAAGTGTACCTATTCATTTTTCTACACGAAATAGATGTATGATAATCCGCTTTTTTATTAGTGCTCTACTTTATTGAATTGAAATTGAATTTTGATTCGACGGAAAGAAACCGTGTAGCTGAAATAACTCACTCAGAACACCTTTTAAAGGATTACGTGGTACAATTGAATCCAATAAGCCCTTATAGAATGAATACTCAGCCTCTTGTACACCTTCGGGTACTGTTATCTTCAATAATTCTTCAATTATTATTTTACCCGCAAAAGCGATGTAGGCAGTGGGTTCAGCAATAATGATATCTCCCAACATACCAAAACTGGCTGTCACTCCGCCGGTTGTGGGCGATGTAAGGATTGATATATAGAATAACTTTTGCTTTAATTGATAATCATATAAAGCAGAAGATATTTTAGCCATTTGCATCAAACTCAAAGTTCCTTCTTGCATGCGTGCTCCTCCAGAAGCACACACTATAATAAGAGGTAAAGATCTATTAGTAGCATACTCGATCAAACGGGTGATTTTTTCGCCTACTACGGATCCCATACTACCTCCTATGAACTCAAAATCCATAAACCCCATTGCTATGGGAATACCGTTTAATTGACCTATGCCTGTTTGAACCGCCTCATTTAAACCTGTTTTTCTTTGATTCGAATTGATCTTCTCTAGATAAGTTTCCTCTTCCACCTCTTCCCCTTCTTCTACCTCTTCTACCTCTTTCCCCTCTTCTACCCCTTCCCCCTCTTCCGCCTCTTTCACCTCTTCCGAGTTAAATTCAATGGGGTCGACAGAGACCTTGATCTTCTCTAGATAAGTTTCCTCTTCCACCTCTTCCCCTTCTTCTACCTCTTCCAACTCTTTCCCCTCTTCTACCTCTTCCCCCTCTTCTACCTCTTCCCCCTCTTCCCACTCTTCCGAGTTAAAATCAATCGGGTCGACAGAGAACATGTCTTCATCCATAGGATTCCAGGTGCCCGGATCAACCAAGAGTTCGATTCTATCTGAACTATTCATTTTCAAATGAAATCCACAATATTCACAAATATTCATTTTTGACTTCAAAATTTTCTTATAATTTGATATATAACAATTTTCGCATACAACCCATAAATGTTTGAATTTTTTAAATCTATTCGAACTATCACTGTCACTATCACTTATACTTTCATCACTATATTTATCACTGTAATCAGTTCTATTCGAACTATCACTGTTACTGTCACTTATACTTTCATCACTATATTTATCACTGTAATCAGTATAGTCATCAGTATGAATAAAAGCGTAATTAATATTAGAAAGACTCCCCTCTATATTTTCATCACTATCACCATCGCTGTCACTATCGCTTATACTTTCGCTACTATCATGATCACTATCACTGTCACAGTCACTACTGATTTCAGAACAAAGATCACTATCAATCCAACTTTTAATGTGATTACTCCAACTATATTGAGTATCACTGTCACTATCACTACGGATTTCAGAACAAAGATAACCCTCAATGCAACTTTTAATGTGATTATTCCAACTATATTGAGTATCATACATGTCACAATCATCGTAGCGATTGTGACTCTTAGACCTCAGAGAACTAGAAAAAGAAATTTCTAGTTTACTCAGAAAAGAACTATCATTGTCAATCTCAAAAATCTGATTTTCCATATCAAAATCTACGAAATAGTTGTTACCATTATTATCCCTAACGAAAAAAGTTTTATCAGAGATGAAATTCCAAATGTCCCCGACACCTAAAAAATAATCAACATTACTGCAACTATAACTGTCACTATTGCTCCAACTATGAATGTTTTTATCCGTATCATTTAGAATGGGGTCTTCACTTCCACTGGTATTTCCAATAGGACGGCCAAGACTGTCCATTGCTTTACTTAGCCCACGCCCGCGTTCTAACTCATTATTATTAAACAATATGAAATTTAACCACCGCTTTTCCATAGAGCTTTCCCCCTATTTGATTTGAAAATACAATAGATGAATAGTCATTTGATGAATAATCGTTTTCCTATTTCATTTCCGATCAGAATAAGTAAATCACTAGAATCATTAACTAAATACGGGGGAGCATTGAAAAAAAAAAAAGATTCTCGTTTATGGGAATCGGGAGTATCAATATATGATGGAA